TAGTGTACCCCTTGTATTTGCTTCTCCTGATGGTTGGTCAAATAATAAAAACGTTGTATTTTCCGGTACATCATTATGGATTGGATTAGTTTTTTTGGTAGCTATTTTGAATTCTCTCATTTCTTGAATTTGTTTAGTATTTAGTAGCCCGATACAAAATAAATAAAAAGAAAGGCTTTTTTCAAAAAAATTAGGATTGTGATACACATTAAAATGCTATTTGCGTTCCGAATTATTACTTCTTCTCATGAAATTCCATTGCCATTAGACTATTGATTGACAGAGAATTAATAAAAAGAAAACTCTAATAGAAAATGAAACGGTCGACCCAGATATATAAGGTCGACCCAGGCAGATATACCATATAAAATATATGCCGTAGCGAACGTAGTTCGGTGTAGCGAGCGTAGTTCAATGGTAAAACATCTCCTTGCCAAGGAGAAGATACGGGTTCGATTCCCGTCGCTCGCCAGCTTAATTTAGTAAGCTACTATGTATGATAAAAAATTTTTCTAGTACCGTATCCCTTCCTATCTCATTCTTCCTTTGCATCCGACTCAAAAAAAAGAGTGCTTCGGGGGCGAAAATCGAACTTGCCAAGAGGGTCCCCTAAATAGGGGATTCACCGAGACAAACAAGAGACAAATTGCTTTTAAAGGGGGGGATAAACTGTGCCTTTCTTTCATTTCTTTTTTCTTTTCCCCCTACTGCTGAATAAAAAAGGTTGGATATAGCCCTCTACCATATCTATACAAATAGAATAGTCCATTTATACGGACTGCTAGGTGCGGAGACGGGAATCGAACCCGTGACCTCAAGGTTATGAGCCTCGTGAGCTACCAAACTGCTCTACTCCGCTCTGTAGTGTAGGGCCGAAAACAAGTGGACGAAAAAGGTTGAATACAAGTCTCTACCATATCTATACAAATAGAATAGTCTTTTTAGACAGAATGGAGCGGGTAGCGGGAATCGAACCCGCATCGTTAGCTTGGAAGGCTAGGGGTTATAGTCGACGTTGGTTGATTATTTTTAACGTCTCTAATTCAAAACCGAACATGAAATTTTTATTTCATTCGGCTCCTTTATGGATATTCTCACCACTTAACATCTATGTCAGCTTTTCTGTCTGAATAGAACCAAAGCTCTCTGCTTTCTAGATGATCCCTATAGAATAGGAGATAGAAATTCTATTAAATATCTATCTAATCTACTTACTTCGTTCCCTAATTTCATTCAAGAGATCCTGAGGAAAAGAATTGGGTTTCCACCGAGCTGAAACAATATACTGATTGATGGTTCTAGTAAACCAAAACTATCGTTTTTTAGCTATTGGGCTTCCATTTCCTTTTTAAAAGAAAAAAGATTTAGTTACGATTGGAAAAAAACTTTTTTGTATCTTCATCCATAGATCCTTTACTCATATTTATTCAATTGGAATACTTAATCCAATGCAAAATTATGCTTCGCGACTCTGTACTCATAATCGAATTTGTATTTTAGATACAAATTCAATTAGTCTTTTTTTCGATACTAGTCGCGAGAATGTATATTCTTCCTCAATATGTTATTGAGAGGAATAGGATTAAACCCTTTATAAAAACTAAAGTTTCATCAGAATATGAATATAAAAAAACTTAAGGATGCCTTAAGTATATCATTTCAAATTCAGTTATTAATAGAACGAATCACACTTTTACCACTAAACTATACCCGCTACATGTAGATTATGATACCAACGCTATCCTTTGTCAAGGGCAGCCATTCGAGAAGGAGGCTAATTCCACCGTATTTATTAAATCAAACGGAGAAAGTTCTCATCATAAGATCAGCCAATAGAAGAAAAAAATCCCTAATTCTGCAGAACATTCTGAACACGTGAAAAGTGAATAGCCTAAAGATAAAAAAAAAACACACACTTCCGTCCGGGCTTTGGTTTGGTGAGTCGTCTGAGATCGTGTTTAGACTACGAACTTACCCTCTTCAAGTATATCAGAACTCTCTGTTCACGTATTTTATTATACATATTTATTTATATAATATTTATTTTTATATAATATTTATTTATATAATATAAATAAAACCTCTACTTTGTATAAATGATAAGAGAGAATATGAAAGATTTTCTTATTTTTCTTATAATTTTCTCAAGATTTTGAACCCCGCCATGAATAAACTTCTATATCTCGATATATATAGAGAAAATCTCTACATATATCTCTATATAACATATATTATGTACATTATGCAGTAGATCCATAATGGTAAATGAAAGTGGCTAATTTTTGAATTGAATAAAAAGCCCTTTTAACTCAGTGGTAGAGTAATGCCATGGTAAGGCATAAGTCATCGGTTCAAATCCGATAAAGGGCTTTTCACTTAGTAGTAGAGTAATGCCATGTTAAGACAGAAGTCATCGGTTCGAATCCGATAAGGTACTTTTCTACTAAATTCATTCACTTTTTTCCTTTTTTTTTTTTGAAAATCTCTCTTTTTTTTCTTGAACTTTATGACTTACTTTAGTGCGAGATGCCTCCTTTTCCTGTTAGAGCAAGCAAATCAATACCTATACTGAACTAATCTAGAATCTTTTTTATTAATCTATTCTTATTCTATATTTAAATTTCTATATTTAAATGAATTTCCCTAAAAATAAAAAGTAGGGGATGATGCGTGAATTAATCTAACGATCAACTAAAAAAAATCCTATGAAAGCATAACATAAAAGTAGGAAAGACTCTTTGCTTTGATCTAGTTATACTCGAAGAGTATATTGACAATTCCAAAAAACTGCTCATACTATCATTATAGTATAAAGACGAGTGGTTGTATATGGCGCTATCGTCTAGTGATGCCCCTATCGTCTAGTGGTTCAGGACATCTCTCTTTCAAGGAGGCAGCGGGGATTCGACTTCCCCTGGGGGTAGGGAGTATTAAAAAAAGAGGTTAATCATAGATTATCAAAAACAAATTCTTCCTGGGTCGATGCCCGAGCGGTTAATGGGGACGGACTGTAAATTCGTTGACGATATGTCTACGCTGGTTCAAATCCAGCTCGGCCCAAAAATCTGGGGCTTCGTGAATATGAACTAAATCTATTTTTTTTTCCATAAAAAAAAATGTTTGATCCATAGAAATCTATGGTAAAGAGAGAAGGAAAATTTCCTTCTAAATCCATTTCTCTCTGATTCTTTTCTTACAAAGAAAAGAGTTTTTCTTATTGAAAGGTGGATTATCTTTTTTTTTAGGAATAAAAAATCGCGACATACAATACTAGTTATGCCACTCTCACTACACCCACATATCCTATGTGGGTATGTAGTATATGATTCGTCTATTTCTTAGAGTACAGTACGGCAGACGAATTGAATCTTCTTATGGTTCTATTTAAGAATAGGTATGCCATACACCCTGGAGGGATTGTAGTTCAATTGGTCAGAGCACCGCCCTGTCAAGGCGGAAGCTGCGGGTTCGAGCCCCGTCAGTCCCGAACTAGAGTTTAATGAATGGACTAATCCATCTTTCCTTTTCTTATCAAAAAAAATTTCCAAGAAAAAAAGGGGGCAGGGGACAAGATCAACTATCTATGGGGCACCTTTATTTCACCTTCACTTTTTTTATTTCGCATTTCTCAGTAAAAAGAGAGCTGTATAGGAATTTTTTTTTCACAACTTCCAGTTGATAAGGAAAGACATAGATATCATACATGGATTAGTATAATTTAGGATATTACTCTATTTTGATGATGATACTATCATCATGTTAACTTCCTATTTGACGCTTGTGGAATAGTGTACCGTATTTTATCGGAATCCATACATAAATTGTATTTGTTTATTCTTAGAGAATTAATTTAATATAATTAGTTTCTTTTTGGGGGTTAATCCAAACTCCTTCCATTTTCTAGTTCCAACTTTGTTTGTGTATGTTCAATGAATAATTGGAAAGAATCTACCTCATTCTCGGTCCATTTGCCGACTCCTTTTTTTTATGCGTCTGCTCTCATCTTTAGACCCCAAAAAGCAAATATGGATAGTAACCTAATAAAATAAATAAAAACCAAGCAAACGCTCTTTTTCCTAAATTCAAATATGGGATCCTTTCTTTTTATTTAAGACCCTCTTTTCTCTATCTCATTTCTACTTCTACTGCTTTTGTGGATGTCTATGTGACCCGTAGAAAGTTGGTCATATAATACTTAATTGTATGTATAACTATAAGAAAGATTGTGGGTTATACATATAGAAAAGCAAAAAAAAGTAGAAAAGGATGAAAAAAGGGGTTCCGAATCCAATCAAAAAAGGGATTTTTTTCTTAGTATGGATAAGGGATCTCCTATGTTATATTATTCCACTATCAACCATGAATTGATTTGATAGATCCGATATTCATAATATTGAATTGATTCAGTATTATCAGAATGCAAGTCCTCCCCTTGATTTTACAGGATACCCTTTTTTCTCTCCATGGGATTACATCCCGAGTTATTGTGAAAAAAAAAAAAATAAAGAGGTTATGGAAGTTAATATTCTCGCATTTATTGCTACTGCATTGTTCATTCTAGTTCCTACTGCCTTTTTACTTATTATTTATGTAAAAACTGCCAGCCAAAATGATTAACTGGAATTCCAATTACCAATTAATCAGTGAAGAAATAAAAAGGGATTAAAGAAAAAAAATTCAAGTCTTAAATGAAAGGATCTGGTTGGAATCATAAAGTGTGGTAAAAAGCATATAGTTTTTTCTACCACACTTTATGATTCTTTCTATTATATTATGTTGAATCTACATTACATATAATAGATATTAGTAGATTGAAATAGTAGTCTAATTCAACTTCTTTTTTCACTGCATCCACTTAATTTCAATCAATTCAAAATCCAAAAAATCGAAGACAATTCTTCATTGAAAGAATCTATGGAGGGGGAGAAAAATAATACGAGAATACACTATAGACTATAGTAAAAGAAAATAGTAAAAGAAAGTAAAAGAAAATAAAGTTTGGCAAAACGATTAATGCAAAAGGATCAATTAAAGAAAAGAATTGATACTACAATTCGACTATTCAATCAATTAGTAGTATCCCTAGAGTCCACTCCTCCCCCATACTACTAGCGAAAGAGAAAATGTAAAGACTACCATTAAAGCAGCCCAAGCGAGACTTACTATATCCATGGAAATTATGTCTCCTGTTTCTATGAAGGAATTTTTCTACTATTAATCAATAATCATAGTGGAATCAAGGGTACAGAGTCAAAAGGTGATTCGGCCCTAAGACTATGGATGAATCAGTTAAAAGAATTTACTCTTAACAAATTCTTATATGATTTCTGGTAGAATTGGAGAGCATTAAGTATAAAAATGATACATAACCTTTTTCCCTAAAAAAGGGGTAGGAGGATGTCCTGAATAGAAGACGCGGGAATAGAGAGATTTTTTGTTCCTTTTGTTACCTTTTTTATAAGCAAAGAAGGTCAGAATATATCCTAAAATTAGGATAGAGAAATATTTATTGGATACCCGCCTTACCCATGTTTATTTTTGACCTAAACCCTACTGCTCTGCTTTCATTTTTCTATGAAAGAGTGAGGAGACCTTATCCACAACTCCGAAATTGATTTTTGATAAGCCTATTCAATCTGGTTCTCGACAGAATCCGTAGCCTTTACTTTAGTCTATGTAGGTAGCATAAGATGTACGAAGTGTATGTAGTAAGATGTACGATAAATAAATGTATGATAATTAAGAAGTCTTGATATTTCTTCGCGAAGTACCTTCTTCAATCTTAGATTCGAAAGAAGTCCCTTAGGGACTTTTAGATACGAAGATTTATGACATCTTAGCTTCGTAGTTTTAAATTCCCGAATCGAATATCAATTCAAATTAATAAAAGAATAAGGAAACACTACCTCATCCATAGGTAGCCATTTGGGGTTTGGGCCACTGCCGCCAAAACAAAGCCTAGTTTGAGGCTAGAACTATGATATGGATTCTCAAAATCCAGTATCGTCAGAACTAGTTACTTTCTTGCCCAAAATTATAGGAGGTACGAATTTGTCGAGTTTGATCAGTACTATAATCCTAAGTATTTTATTAATGAGGCGGCACCCAGATTTGAACTGGGGATAAAGGATTTGCAGTCCCCTGCCTTACCGCTTGGCCATGCCGCCAAAAAATCCGATCTAAAATCGAGAAAAGAACAAGTCTTCATTCACATTTTCTTAGTAAAATCCCCTTTCTTCTATCTTGAATCTAATTTTACTTACTTTTTCCAATCTTTTTCAAAAAAAAAAATTTCCGCTTTTTGGATCCAGTTTTGCTTATTCTCCTCTATGGATTCTATCTTAAAACAAACATTGCTAACACTAGAAAACTTCCCTTTTCTTTTTATTCTATTGAGATGACAAAGGAGAAAAGGTGGATTTCCAGTCACAGACTGCAAAATTCAAAACAAATTGGAACCATTAACTAGAATTTTGTTTTTTTTTTTGAATTGCAGTAGTGAACCACTCTTAAATCGGTATTCTCTCTCTCGATTCTGTTTAATGGCATAATAAAATAGAAAAAAGTTTTCCTAATCTGTATATAGGTAAACTCCAGGTCCCAACAGCATTATTATCTATGGATCCCCCTTATGTACATTTCTTATAGGGAATCGTGCTTTAATTTTTCATTGCATTAAATTTCTTGAATAAAAAAAAGAGTAAATTTGCTCTGATATAGATTATGACCTGGCCTTCTTGGGCCACCCAAACGAAATTACGATAAAAGAAGGGTATGTGGATAGGTGGATAACTAGATTGTCAAGTACTTAAAAAATGAAGTACTTCCTTTATTTTCCAGCAATTCTACTACTACAGTACAGAAACAAAAAATACTACAGAAACACAAAAGAACTTTCAAACTTTTTTGAAAATTAAACAAAGCGTGCTATCCTAAATCGAACTAAAGTCAAACTTTTTAGTGCTTATAAATTATTATGGCTTATCCCTTTCATAGAAAGGAGATAAAACGAGAAATCCTTGCTATCCAATCTGATTAGAATATCATAAAATTTAAGTGGCATAATTTTTTTCAGACTTTTTTATCAATTCATTTTCATTCCATTTCTATCCCCACCAAATTAGAACTTTCGTTGAAACTGTCTCTATTCATATGTATGAAATACATATATGAAATACATATGTGGAGTTCCCGAGAATTTCATGCAATTCAGTAAACAGAATATAGATTCCATGATTGCTAGATTGATCCGTACGGGTTGATGAAGAGTGAGCTGATAATGGAATTTTTCTTCGATAAATAGGAAACTTAAGATTAAGATGCTCCGGAATGGAAACGAGAGAATGTCCACAATACCTGGATTTAGTCAAATCCAATTCGAGGGATTTTGTAGGTTCATTAACCGAGGTTTGGCAGAAGAACTTGAGAAGTTTCCAACAATTAAAGATCCAGATCACGAAATTGCATTTCAATTATTTGCGAAAGGATATCAATTGCTAGAACCTTCGATAAAAGAAAGGGATGCTGTGTATGAATCGCTTACCTATTCTTCCGAATTATATGTATCTGCGAGATTAATTTTTGGTTTCGATGTGCAAAAGCAAACCATTTCTATTGGAAACATTCCTATAATGAATTCCTTAGGAACCTTTATAATAAATGGAATATACCGAATTGTGATCAATCAAATATTGCTAAGTCCTGGTATTTACTACCGCTCGGAATTAGACCATAAGGGAATTTCTATATACACCGGGACTATAATATCAGATTGGGGAGGAAGATCGGAATTAGCAATTGATAAAAAAGAAAGGATATGGGCTCGCGTGAGTAGAAAACAAAAGATATCTATTTTAGTTCTATCATCAGCTATGGGTTCGAATCTAAGAGAAATTTTAGATAATGTTTCCTACCCCGAAATTTTCTTGTCTTTCCCGAATGCTAAGGAGAAGAAGAAGATTGAGTCAAAAGAAAAAGCTATTTTGGAGTTTTATCAACAATTTGCTTGTGTAGGTGGGGACCTGGTATTTTCAGAGTCCTTATGTGAGGAATTACAAAAGAAATTTTTTCAACAAAAATGTGAATTAGGAAGAGTTGGTCGACGAAATATGAATCGTAGACTGAATCTTGATATACCTCAGAACAATACATTCTTGTTACCACGAGATGTATTGGCCGCTACGGATCATTTGATTGGAATGAAATTTGGAACGGGTATACTTGATGATGACGATATGAATCACTTGAAAAATAAACGTATTCGTTCGGTTGCAGATCTTTTACAAGATCAATTCGGACTGGCTCTTGGTCGTTTACAACATGCGGTTCAAAAAACTATCCGTAGAGTATTCATACGTCAATCGAAACCGACTCCACAAACTTTGGTAACTCCAACTTCAACTTCGATTTTATTAATAACTACTTATGAGACCTTTTTTGGCACATACCCTTTATCTCAAGTTTTTGATCAAACCAATCCATTGACACAAACGGTTCATGGGCGAAAAGTGAGTTGTTTGGGTCCTGGAGGATTGACGGGGAGAACCGCAAGTTTTCGGAGTCGAGATATTCATCCGAGTCACTACGGGCGTATTTGTCCAATTGACACATCCGAAGGAATTAATGTTGGACTTACTGGATCCTTAGCTATTCATGCGACAATAGATCACAGGTGGGGATCCATAGAGAGTCCGTTTTATGAAATATCTGAGAAAGCAAAAGAAAAAAAAGAGAGACAGGTGGTTTATTTATCACCAAATAGAGATGAATATTATATGATAGCAGCAGGAAACTCTTTGTCCTTGAATCAGGGTATTCAGGAAGAACAGGTTGTTCCAGCTAGATACCGTCAAGAATTCCTGACTATTGCATGGGAACAGATTCATGTTAGAAGTATTTTTCCTTTCCAATATTTTTCTATTGGAGGTTCTCTCATTCCTTTTATTGAGCATAATGATGCGAATCGGGCTTTAATGAGTTCTAATATGCAGCGCCAAGCAGTTCCACTTTCTCGGTCCGAGAAGTGCATTGTTGGAACTGGATTGGAACGCCAAACAGCTCTAGATTCGAGGGTTTCCGTTATAGCTGAACGCAAGGGAAAGATCATTTCTAGTGATAGTCACAAGATCCTTTTATCAAGTAGTGGGAAGACTATAAGTATTCCTTTAGTTGCCCATCAGCGCTCTAACAAAAATACTTGTATGCACCAAAAACCTCGGGTTCCTTGGGGTAAATCTATTAAAAAAGGGCAAATTTTAGCGGAGGGAGCGGCTACAGTTGGTGGGGAACTTGCTTTAGGAAAAAACATTTTAGTAGCTTATATGCCATGGGAGGGTTACAATTTTGAAGACGCAGTACTTATTAGCGAACGTTTGGTATATGAGGGTATTTATACTTCTTTTCACATCCGAAAATATGAAATTCAGACGGATACGACAAGCCAAGGCTCCGCTGAAAAAATCACTAAAGAAATACCACATCTAGAAGAACATTTGCTCCGCAATTTGGACAGAAATGGAGTTGTGAGGTTGGGATCCTGGGTAGAAACTGGCGATATTTTAGTGGGTAAATTAACCCCTCAGATAGCGAGTGAATCGTCCTATATCGCGGAAGCTGGATTATTACGGGCCATTTTTGGTCTTGAGGTATCTAATTCAAAAGAAACTTCTCTGAAACTACCTATAGGTGGAAGAGGGCGCGTTATCGATGTGAAATGGATCCAGAGGGACCCCCTCGACATAATGGTTCGTGTATATATTTTACAGAAACGTGAAATCAAAGTTGGGGATAAAGTAGCCGGAAGACACGGGAATAAGGGGATCATTTCCAAAATTTTGCCTAGGCAAGATATGCCCTATTTGCAAGATGGAACGCCTGTTGATATGGTCTTCAATCCCTTAGGAGTACCTTCACGAATGAATGTGGGACAAATATTTGAAAGCTCGCTTGGATTAGCAGGGGATCTGCTAAAGAAGCATTATAGAATAGCACCCTTTGATGAGAGATATGAGCAAGAGGCTTCAAGAAAACTTGTGTTTTCGGAATTATATGAAGCCAGTAAACAAACAAAAAATCCATGGGTATTTGAACCCGAGTACCCGGGAAAAAGCAGAATATTTGATGGAAGAACAGGAGATCCCTTCGAACAACCTGTTCTAATAGGGAAGTCCTATATCTTAAAATTAATCCATCAAGTTGATGAGAAAATTCATGGGCGTTCTACTGGGCCCTATTCACTTGTTACCCAACAACCCGTTAGAGGAAGAGCCAAGCAAGGGGGACAACGAGTAGGAGAAATGGAAGTTTGGGCTTTAGAAGGATTTGGTGTTGCTCATATTTTACAAGAGATACTTACTTATAAATCTGATCATCTTATAGCTCGCCAAGAAATACTTAATGCTACGATCTGGGGAAAAAGAGTGCCTAATCACGAGGATCCTCCAGAATCTTTTCGAGTGCTCGTTCGAGAACTACGATCTTTGGCTCTAGAACTGAACCATTTTCTTGTATCTGAAAAGAACTTCCAGGTTAATAGGGAGGATGTTTGATCGGAATAAATATAAATTCTTTTCTTATTTCTATTTTATGATTGACCAATATAAACATAAACAACTTCAAATTGGACTCGTTTCCCCTCAACAAATAAAGGCTTGGGCTAACAAAATGCTACCTAATGGGGAAGTCGTTGGCGAAGTAACAAAGCCCTCTACTTTTCATTATAAAACCGATAAACCAGAAAAAGATGGATTGTTTTGCGAAAGAATCTTTGGACCCATAAAAAGCGGAATTTGTGCTTGTGGAAATTCTCGAGCGAGCGTAGCTGAAAACGAAGATGAAAGATTTTGCCAAAAATGCGGGGTAGAATTTGTCGATTCTCGGATACGAAGATATCAAATGGGATACATCAAACTGGCATGTCCAGTGACTCATGTGTGGTATTTGAAAGGTCTTCCTAGTTATATCGCAAATCTTTTAGATAAACCCCTTAAGAAATTGGAGGGCCTAGTATACGGCGATTTCTCTTTTGCTAGGCCCAGCGCTAAAAAACCTACTTTCTTACGATTACGAGGTTTATTCGAAGATGAAATTTCATCCTGTAACCACAGCATTTCTCCCTTTTTTTCTACCCCGGGCTTTGCAACATTTCGAAATCGGGAAATTGCGACAGGAGCAGATGCTATTAGAGAACAATTAGCGGATTTGGATTTGCGAATTATTATAGAGAATTCCCTGGTTGAATGGAAGGAGTTAGAAGACGAGGGCTATAGTGGAGATGAATGGGAAGATAGAAAAAGACGAATAAGAAAAGTTTTTTTGATTAGACGCATGCAATTGGCGAAACATTTTATTCAAACAAATGTAGAACCAGAATGGATGGTTTTGTGCTTATTACCGGTTCTTCCTCCCGAATTGAGACCCATTGTTTATAGGTCTGGGGATAAAGTAGTGACTTCGGATATTAATGAACTTTATAAGAGAGTTATCCGTCGGAACAACAACCTTGCCTATCTATTAAAAAGAAGTGAATTAGCGCCAGCAGATTTAGTAATGTGCCAGGAAAAATTGGTACAAGAAGCCGTGGATACACTTCTTGATAGTGGGTCCCGCGGGCAACCGACGAGGGATGGTCACAATAAAGTATACAAGTCACTTTCAGATGTAATTGAGGGTAAAGAGGGGAGGTTTCGCGAGACTCTGCTTGGGAAACGGGTCGATTACTCGGGGCGTTCCGTCATTGTTGTGGGTCCTTCGCTTTCATTACATCAATGTGGATTACCTTTAGAGATAGCAATAAAACTTTTTCAGCTATTTGTAATTCGCGATTTAATCACGAAACGTGCTACTTCTAATGTAAGGATTGCTAAAAGGAAAATTTGGGAAAAGGAACCTATTGTATGGGAAATACTTCAAGAAGTTATGCGGGGACATCCTGTACTGTTGAACAGAGCACCTACCCTGCATAGATTAGGCATACAGGCCTTCCAACCCACTTTAGTAGAGGGGCGTACTATTAGTTTACATCCATTAGTGTGTAAGGGTTTCAATGCGGACTTTGATGGGGATCAAATGGCTGTTCATCTACCTTTATCCTTGGAAGCTCAGGCAGAAGCTCGTTTACTTATGTTTTCTCATATGAATCTCCTGTCTCCCGCTATTGGAGACCCTATTTGCGTGCCAACCCAAGACATGCTTATCGGACTTTATTTATTAACGATTGGACACCGTCGAGGTATTTGCGCAAATAGATATAATAGTTGCGGAAACTATCCAAATAAAAAAGTAAATTACAATAATAATTATTATAAGTATACGAAAGATAAAGAACCTTTTTTTTCTAGTTCCTATGATGCACTGGGAGCTTATAGACAGAAACGAATCGGTTTAAACAATCCCTTGTGGCTCCGATGGAAACTAGATCAACGCGTTATTGGTTCAAGAGAAGTTCCGATTGAAGTTCAATATGAATCTTTTGGGACTTATCATGAGATTTATGCCCACTATCTAATAGTGGGAAATAGAAAAAAAGAAATCCGTTCTATATACATTCGAACTACTCTTGGTCATATTTCTTTTTATAGAGAAATAGAGGAAGCCATACAAGGATTTAGTCGGGCCTATTCATACACTATCTAAACAAGGAAGTTAGATTCGTCGATGCCCCTTTCGGGGGGCATTCTGATTTCACTAGTACCGTCTTTTTTACCGCGCAAATCCAGATTGAGAAAAGGGAGTAATTTAAGTTTTCGAATCACTGACTCAGGCCCATTGTCGAATCCTACTCAGCAATTGTCGAATCCTACTCAGCCAAAAAAGGGGGTACTCATGTATGGCGGAACGGGCCAACCTGGTCTTTCATAATAAAGAGATAGACGGAACTGCTATGAAACGACTTATTAGCAGATTAATAGATCATTTCGGAATGGGATATACATCCCATATACTGGATCAAATAAAGACTCTGGGCTTCCATCAAGCCACTACTACATCTATTTCTTTAGGAATCGAAGATCTTTTAACAATACCCTCTAAAGGATGGTTAGTCCAAGACGCGGAACAACAGAGTTTTCTTTTGGAGAAACACTATTATTATGGGGCTGTACACGCGGTAGAAAAATTACGCCAATCCGTTGAGATATGGTATGCTACAAGTGAATATTTGAAACAAGAAATGAATTCGAATTTCCGGATAACGGATCCTTCTAATCCAGTCTATCTAATGTCTTTTTCAGGAGCCAGAGGAAATGCATCTCAGGTACATCAATTAGTAGGTATGAGAGGGTTAATGGCGGATCCTCAAGGACAAATGATTGATTTACCTATTCAAAGCAATTTACGCGAGGGACTTTCTTTGACAGAATATATAATTTCTTGCTACGGAGCCCGTAAAGGGGTTGTAGATACTGCTGTACGAACAGCGGATGCTGGATATCTTACACGTAGACTTGTTGAAGTAGTTCAACACATTATTGTGCGTAGAAGAGATTGTGGTACTATCCGAGGTATTTCTGTGAGTCCTCAAAATGGGATGACGGAAAAACTTTTTGTCCAAACACTAATAGGTCGTGTATTAGCAGAGGATATATATATTGATTCACGATGCATTGCTGCTCGAAATCAAGATATTGGAATTGGATTAGTCAATCGATTCATAACTGCCTTTCGAGCACAACCGTTTCGAGCACAAACAATATATATTAGAACCCCCTTTACTTGCCGGAGCACATCTTGGATCTGTCAATTATGTTATGGGCGAAGTCCCACTCATGGCGATCTGGTCGAATTGGGGGAAGCTGTAGGTATTATTGCGGGTCAATCTATTGGGGAACCAGGGACTCAACTAACATTAAGAACTTTTCATACTGGTGGAGTATTCACAGGGGGTACTGCCGACCTTGTACGATCCCCCTCGAATGGAAAAATACAATTCAATGAGGATTTGGTTCACCCCACACGTACCCGTCATGGGCAGCCTGCTTTTCTATCCTATATAGACTTGCATGTAACTATTCAGAGTCAGGATATTCTACATAGTGTGAATATTCCGTTAAAAAGCTTGATTCTAGTGCAAAATGATCAATACGTGGAATCCGAACAAGTAATTGCAGAGATTCGTGCTGGAACGTCCACTTTGCATTTTAAAGAAAGGGTACAAAAGAATATTTATTCCGAATCAGACGGGGAAATGCACTGGAGTACTGATGTTTATCATGCGCCCGAATATCAATATGGGAATCTTCGTGGATTACCAAAAACAAGCCATTTATGGATATTGTCAGCAAGTATGTGCAGATCCAGTCTAGCATCTTTTTCGCTCCACAAGGATCAAGATCAAATGAATACTTATTATTTTTCTGTTGACGGAAGATATGTCTTTGAACTCTCAATGGCTAACGATCCAGTAAGCCATAGATTGTTGGATACTTTTGGTAAAAAAGATGGGGAAATTCTTGATTATTTAACGCGGGATCGAGTCGTGTCCAACGGTCATTGGAATTTAGTCTATCCTTCTATTCTTCAAGATAATTCGAATTTGTTGGCCAAAAAGCGAAAAAATGAATTTGTAATTCCATTACAATATCATCAAGAACAAGAGAAAGAGCTAATACCCTGTTTGGGGATTTCGATTGAAATACCCTTTATGGGTGTTTTACGTAGAAATACTATTTTTGCTTATTTTGACGATCCACGATACATAAAAGATAAAAAGGGTTCAGGAATTGTTAAATTTAGATATAGGACCTTAGAGGAAGAATATCGGACCCGAGAGGAAGAATATAGGACTCGAGAGGAAGACTCAGAGGACGAATATGAAAGCCCAGAGAAGGAATATGGGGTTCGAGAGGACGAATATGAAACCCTAGAGGACGAATATGAAACCTTGGAAGATGAATATGGGATGCTAGAGGACGAATATGAAACCCTAGAAGACGAATATAGGACTCTAGAGAAAGACTCACAGGAGGAATACCGGAGCCCAGAGAACGAATATAAGACCCGAAAAAACAAATATGGAACTCTAGAGGAAGACCCAGAAGAAGAATACGGGAGCCCTGAGGATGGCTCAGAGAACGAATATGGGACTTTAGAAGAAGACTCAGAGGAAGACTCAGAAGACGAATATGGGAGACCAGAGGAGGATTCTATCTTAAAAAAAGAGGGTTTTATTGAGCATCGAGGAACAAAAGAATTTAGTCTAAAATACCAAAAAGAAGTAGATCGGTTTTTTTTCATTCTTCAAGAACTGCATATCTTGCCGAGATCCTCATCCCTAAAGGTACTTGATAATAGTATTATTGGGGTGGATACACAACTCACAAAAAATACAAGAAGTCGACTAGGTGGATTGGTCCGAGTGAAAAGAAAAAAAAGCCATACGGAACTCAAAATCTTTTCTGGGGATATTCATTTTCCTGAAGAGGTGGATAAGATAGTAAGTGGCAGTTTGATACCACCAGAAAGAGAAAAAAAAGATTCTAAGGAATCAAAAAAAAGGAAAAATTGGGTTTATGTTCAACGGAAAAAAATTCTCAAAAACAAGGAAAAGTATTTTGTTTCGGTTCGACCTGCATTCGCATATGAAATGGACGAAGGGAAAAATTTAGCAACACTTTTCCCCCAAGATCTTCTGCAAGAAGAAGATAATCTACAACTTCGACTTGTCAATTTTATTTCTCACGAAAATAGCAAGTTAACTCAAAGAATTTATCACACGAATAGCCAATTCGTTCGAACTTGCTTAGTAGTTAATTGGGAACAAGAAGAAAAAGAGGGGGCCCTTGCTTCCCTTATTGAGGTAAGAACAAATGCTCTGATTCGCGATTTCCTAAGAATTGAGTTAGTCAAGTCTACTATTTCGTATACACGAAGAAGGTATGATAGGACAAGTGCAGGACCAATTGCCGATAATAGGTTAGATCACAACAATACCAATTCCTTTTATTCCAAGGGGAAGATTCAATCACTTAGCCAACATCAAGAAGCTATTGGCACCTTGTTGAATCGAAATAAAGAATACCCATCTTTGATGATTTTGTCGGCATCCAACTGTTCTCGAATTGGTTTATTCAAGAATTCAAAATATCCCAATGCGGTAAAAGAATCGAATCCTAGAATTCCTATTCGAAATATTTTGGGGCTCTTAGGCGCTATTGTACCTAGTATATCGAATTTTTTTTCATCTTACTATTTATTAACGCATAATCAGATCTTGTTAAAAAAATACTTGTTCCTTGACAATTTGAAACAAACCCTCCAAGTACTTCAAGGACTAAAATACTCTTTAATAGACGAAAAGAAAAGGATTTCGAATTTTGACAGTAACATCATGTTGGATCCATTCCATTTGAATTGGCACTTTCTCCATCATGACTCGTGGGAGCAGACATTGGCAATAATTCACCTTGGACAATTTATTTGCGAAAATGTATGTCTATTTAAATCGTATATAAAAAAATCTGGTCAAATTTTCATTGTTAATATGGACTCCTTTGTTATAAGAGCAGCTAAGCCTTATTTGGCCACTATAGGAGCAACTGTTCATGGTCATTATAGAAAAATCCTTTACAAAGGAGATAGGTTAGTTACGTTTATATATGAAAAATCAAGATCTAGTGATATAACGCAAGGTCTTCCAAAAGTAGAACAAATCTTCGAAGCGCGTTCAATTGATTCACTATCGCCGAATCTCGAAAGGAGAATTGAGGATTGGAATGAGTGTATACCAAGAATTCTTGGGGTTCCTTGGGGATTCTTGATTGGAGCTGAGCTAACCATAGCCCAAAGTCGTATCTCTTTGGTTAATAAGATCCAAAAGGTTTATCGATCCCAAGGGGTACAGATCCATAATAGACATATAGAGATTATTATACGCCAAGTAACATCAAAAGTAAGGGTTTCTGAAGATGGAATGTCTAATGTTTTTTCACCTGGGGAATTAATAGGACTATTGCGAGCGGAACGAGCAGGGCGGGCTTTGGATGAATCGATCTATTATCGGGCAATCTTATTGGGAATAACAAGGGCTTCCCTGAATACCCAAAGTTTCATATCTGAAGCAAGTTTTCAAGAAACTACTCGAGTTTTAGCAAAAGCTGCCCTACGAGGTCGTATTGATTGGTTGAAAGGCCTGAAAGAAAACGTGGTTCTGGGGGGGATTATACCTGTTGGTACTGGATTCCAAAAATTTGTGCATCGTTCCCCACAAGACAAGAACCTTTATTTCGAAATTCCAAAAAAAAATCTATTCGCGTTGGAAATGAGAGATATTTTGTTTCTCCATACAGAATTAGTTTCTTCTGATTCTGACGTAACAAACAATTTCTATGAGACATCAGAACCCCCATTTACCCCCATTTAGACGATTTAAGGATACATAAAGCAGATTTTTTTTTACTTTAATTTAAAATAGACTTTTGACCTTAGAATGCTAACAGGTCTGATTTTCTATTTTTTATTTTAATAAGTAAGAGAAATTTTTTATTTTAATAAGTAAGAGAAATAAGTTAATTCATTAAGGCTATGTTTATACCATGTATCAATGGCCAATTTTGAGTAGAAGGTTCCATCGGAACAATTATTATTTATTTCAAGCTATTTCGGCTCTTTCTTAATCTTCAAAAAGAAATCAATTCCGTAATGGTAAGACGAAAAAAAGAAAAAAAAAAGGAAGCGTGGAAAAAATGACAAGAAGATATTGGAACATCAATTTGAAAGAGATGATAGAAGCAGGAGTTCATTTTGGTCATGGTATTAAGAAATGGAATCCTAAAATGGCACCTTACATCTCAGCAAAGCGTAAAGGTACTCATATTACAAATCTCGCTAGAACGGCTCGTTTTTTATCAGAAGCTTGTGATTTAGTTTTTGATGCAGCAAGTCAGGGAAAAAGCTTCTTAATTGTTGGTACCAAAAAAAGAGCAGCAGATTTAGTAGCATCAGCTGCAATAAGGTCTCGTTGTCATTATGTTAATAAAAAGTGGTTCAGTGGTATGCTAACGAATTGGTCGATTACCAAAACTAGACTTTCTCAATTTAGAGACTTAAGAGCAGAAGAAAAGATGGGAAAATTCCACCATCTCCCAAAAAGAGATGTGGCAATCTTAAAGAGAAAATTATCTACCTTGCAAAGATATCTCGACGGGATCAAATATATGACGAAGTTGCCTGACATTGTGATCGTCCTTGATCAGCAAAAAGAGTATATAGCTCTTCGGGAGTGTGCCATTTTGGGGATTCCTACTATTTCTTTAGTCGATACAAATTGTGACCCAGATCTCGCGAGTATATCGATTCCTGCCAACGATGACACTATGACTTCAATTCGATTGATTCTTAACAAATTAGTATTTGCAATTTGTGAGGGCCATTCTCTCTATATAAGAAATCGTTGATTAAGATTAAGAAGAATAATTTATTCTTTAACAACTGCGTAGATCAGTTACTATTCTTTTTTTTCCATAGATAAAAGAAGGGGAATATTGATATATATTAGAGGGTATTGATATATATTATGATCTGATGTGATTTCTTGGTATCCTAAATATAAGATTAATACTTCAAGTTGCTGAGTTGAGAAAGAGATGGTTGAATCAAAAGAATTCCTTTTTTGAAGTTCAATTTTTATCAGAGGACAATATGAATATTACACCATGTTCCATTAAAACACTCAAGGGGTTATACGATATATCGGGGGTAGAAGTAGGCCAACACTTCTATTGGCAAATAGGAGGTTTCCAAATTCATGCCCAAGTACTCATCACTTCTTGGGTCGTAATTACTATCTTGCTAGGTTCAGTTATCATAGCTGTTCGGAATCCACAAACCATCCCAACCGACGGTCAGAATTTCTTCGAATATGTCCTTGAGTTTATTCGAGACTTGAGCAAAACTCAGATTGGAGAAGAATATAGTCCCTGGGTTCCCTTTATTGGGACTATGTTCCTTTTTATTTTTGTTTCGAATTGGTCGGGTGCTCTTTTACCTTGGAAAATTATAGAGTTACCCCATGGGGAATTAGCAGCGCCCACGAATGATATAAATACTACTGTTGCTTTAGCTTTACTCACATCAGCGGCATATTTTTATGCGGGTCTTAGCAAAAAAGGATTGAGTTATTTCGAGAAATATATTAAACCAACCCCAATCCTTTTACCAATTAACATCCTAGAAGATTTCACAAAACCTTTATCGCTGAGTTTTCGACTTTTCGGAAATATATTGGCGGATGAATTAGTCGTTGTTGTTCTTGTTTCTTTAGTTCCCTTAGTAGTCCCTATACCGGTCATGTTTCTTGGATTATTTACAAGCGGTATTCAAGCTCTTATTTTTGCAACGTTAGCCGCAGCCTATATAGGGGAATCCATGGAAGGTCATCATTGAATTGACTAGTTTTCGAAACAGTTTTTTAGCTTAGCCCAATTCATGCATGGTTCCAGATAATCCTTTTGCTTGGAAAACGAAAAAGTTCGAAATGAGTATGAATATACAACCCAGAGTTGTAGGAGAGAAAATAAACAATATTATGTAATTGTTAAAATATATATGCATTCGAGGGGGGGCGGAGTCAGGTTAGATCTATATCCTTAATGCCTATAAGACAGTCATCTTTTGTGTGGCTTTCTAAGGAATGCTTTTATAATAGGATTCACTAGAAAATGAGAAAATACGCAAACAAAATAGAAGAAACAAATGTATATGGGATTTTTTTATTGCTAAGTTAAATTCATTATCTAATCCGATATTTGGAATTCCCTTCTATATGGAATTGTAATGGAATTGGATTCCATATCCAGTTCTATGCAGCATATTGTTATCAATTGTATATCTTGATTCCTATTCGATTAGTTCGATTTCAATAGGAGTTCTTCCTCTATTTATTTCGTCTTATGGATTAGATGAAGGGGAATAAAAGGGAACTCAAGGATATTGAAGAATAAAAAAAGGATGGAATGAAAGAGTGGTTGGAAAGAAAGAGAAATAGAATAATGAAAATCATATGGATTTACACAAACCTCTAATGATTAGAAACTAAAAATGAGATCTCGAAGTAGTTCGGACGATTCAGATTATCATTTCAATTTGTACTTTTTAGTTACTTCTACCCAATAGAAGTTAGAAGTAATAATTTCTTGGTTAATTGTATCCTTAACCATTTCTTTTTTTTTTGACATGAGGAACTCACCATGAATCCACTAATTGCTGCTGCTTCCGTTATTGCTGCTGGATTGGCCGTAGGGCTTGCTTCTATTGGGCCTGGAGTTGGTCAAGGTACTGCTGCAGGACAAGCTGTAGAAGGTATTGCGAGACAGCCAGAAGCAGAAGGGAAAATACGAGGTACTTTATTGCTTAGTCTAGCTTTTATGGAAGCTTTAACAATTTATGGACTGGTTGTGGCACTAGCGCTTTTATTTGCGAACCCTTTTGTTTAATCCTAAAAAAGAAAATCAGTCCTTTAGATTAGATACTTTATTCTTTTTTTAGTAAATAGGTATTTGCTTCTGTAATTCCAAGTATATCAATACTTTACTACTATTTTTTATAGTATTTTATTCCCGGAATTTTTTATTTATTGGGCAATACCCCAGGAACCCCAGGAAAGGCTAATTTGAGCATAATCAAGTTAGAGGATATGCTCGCCCTCTTCCCTACGGTCCTTAGTTTAAGACAGCGGAAATTTTCGTTTTATTTTAGAAATTTTGGGATACATTTCAACAAAGGTGATCTTTCACAGGTCAAATGAGACCTAAGACTTAATCTAAAAGAAATTATTAGATTGAATCTATTTGCATTAAAAAAATTGCATTAAAAAAATCGATCAAAAAAGGGCGAGCGAAGTAAGTGATCAAAAAAAAACTTTCTTCTTTGTTCGTCCTATCTATAAGAGGAGAGCATATGAAAAATGTAACCCATTCTTTCGTTTTTTTAGCTCACTGGCCATTCGCCGGGAGTTTCGGGTTTAATACCGATATTTTAGCAACAAATCTAATAAATCTAACTGTAGTGGTTGGTGTATTGATTTTTTTTGGAAAGGGAGTGTGTGCGAGTTGTCTATTTCAAGAATAGATTGGATCTATCCGGCTGCACTTTAGAATATTTTTTAGTATTTTGGGGATAAATAAGAAAAGGTGCACGATCTCGACGAATTACTTCTGAATAACTTCAGAAATCATATGGAAGAACCATAGCATTTCGCGACTCATTGGTAAATTTACTTTGATTCTCTATAGACCAATAATGTGATACCATTAAAACGGTTAAAGCTAAACTGCTTGAAGTCCAGGCAAAAAGGGGTACTCTTTCTACAACTATATTAGTATCAAAATGCTTTAAACAGGAAATAGCTAGTGTAGAATTTATCTGATATAGAACACTCATATCGATAAAAAGGTTTGAACTATTTACTAGAAGGGGTCCTGCCCTTTTTCCAATGCCGAATCGACGACCTATGTATAAAAAAAAAGAGAAATTTTTGGATTTGAAGAAAAAATAAAAAGAATTCTATCAATTTTCATTTTCCATTTATTTAGTTAGTTTTTCTTAATGAAATTATTAACTAACAGAGCAAACACAAATAAACAAACAACTTTGCTGACCATGATAGATTTTTATCTAGTCGGAAGAGTCCTCTTAATATTTATCTAGTCTTATATAAGTTTCAGTATATTGAAATACAAACAGAAAAGAAAGGATAGAGGATAGGCTCATTACATAAAAAAAAGATATGGAAATAGCCATAATACATAGCAAAAAAGAAAAAAAGGAGCGTGAGAGCCAAATGAATCGAAAGATTCATGTTTGGTTCGGGAAGAGATCATAAAAGTTGTAAACTTAAATAGCAAGATAATCTACTTTCATTAAAAGATTTATTAGATAATCGAAAACAGAGGATCTTAAGTACTATTCAAAATTCGCAAGAATTGCGTAGAGGGATCCTTGAACAACTCGAAAAAGCTAGGATTCGATTACAGAAAGTCGAACTAGAAGCAGATGAGTATCGAATGAATGGATACTCTGAGATAGAACGAGAGAAAGAAAATTTGATTAATGCTACTTCTAGTAGTTTGGAACAATTAGAAAAGTCTAAAAATGAAACCCTTTATTTTGAAAAACAAAGGGCGATGAATCAGGTCCGACAACGGGTTTTCCAACAAGCCCTACAAGGAGCTCTAGGAACTTTGAATAGTTGTTTGAATACCGAGTTACATTTCCGTACGATTCGTGCTAATATTGGCATTCTCGGGGCCATAGAATGGAAGAGATAATTTTCTTTATTAGGCCTTGAACTCCTACTTTCGTTTAGAATTTAGGCATTATTTTTCCCCTTGCTTCCGAAAAAAAGATTCAAGAAACACTAATGGCAACCCTTCGAGTCGACGAAATTAATAAAATTCTCCGCGAACGTATTGAGCAATATAATAGGAAAGTAGGGATTGAAAATATCGGTCGCGTAGTTCAAGTGGGGGATGGGATTGCTCGTATTATAGGTCTTGGTGAAATAATGTC